GAATATGATGATCAAATGATTGAAGAACCGGGCGAATTTTACTTACGAAACATAGTTGACATTCATAAAAAGGATCTACTAAATTATGAGTTCAATACATCCTGTTTAGCAGAAAAACGGATATTCCTTGCTTATTATCAGGCAATCACTTATGCAAAAACCTCGTCTGGGGCTGATCCTTTTCCTGTCCCATCTCATCGCAAACCCTTTTCGCTCCGCGTATCCTTATCCCCCTCTAGGGGTATTTTAGTGATAGGTTCTATAGGACTTGGACGATCCTATTTGGTCAACTACCTAGCGAAAAACTCCTATCTTCCTTTGATTACGATATTGCCGCACAAGTTCCGGGATACAATTTTTCGTTCCGAGGATGAGTTTACTGATGACGAGGATGATTTCGGTTCTGATGATGAAAGTATGGATTGTGAGACTCGTAACGATATTGAGATTGTTCGTGAAGAGATTCATGCTCTTGACTATATTGATCGTGATATTAATGATAGTGCCAATCACGATCGTAACATTGATTTGGAGCTGGAACTGCTAACTATAATGTCTGAGGAAGATGAAAGTGAGGGCATGGATACGATATGGCGCGTATCCTCACTTTATCTCTGCCTTCAATTCGAATTAGCAAAAGCAATGTCTCCTTGCATAATATGGATTCCAAACATTCATGAGGTGGAGTTGAATTCGACTTTCTTCTACCTCGGTCTATTAGTGCACCTTCTCTCCTGGGATTCTGAAAGCTCTTCCACTAGAAATAGTCTTGTTATTGCTTCGACCCATCTTCCCCAAAAAATGGATCCCTCTCTAATAGCTCTGAAGAGATTAAATACGTGCATTAAGGTACGAAGGCCTCTTATTTCACAACAACGAAAGCACTTTTTAACTCTTTCATATACTAGTGGATTTCGCTTGGAAAAAAAAATCTTCCATACTAATGGACTCGAGTCCATAACCATGGGTTCCACTGCACGAGAGGTTGTAGCACTTACCAATGAGGCCCTATCGATTAGTCTTTCACAGGGGAAATCCATTATAGACGATAATACAATTAGATGCGCTCTTCATAGACAAACTTGGGATTTGCGAGCCCATGTAAGACCGGTTCGGAATTCTCGGATGCTTTTCTATCAGATAGGAAGGGCTGTAACACACAATTTACTTCTAAGTAATTGCCCCACAGATGCTATATCTATCTATATGTTTAAGAAATTATGTAGCGAAGGGGATTCTTATGTGTACAGATGGTACTGCCAACTTGGAATGAGCATGAAGAGATTAACGATACTTCTTTATCTTTTGACTTGTTCTGCCGGATCGGTCGCTCAAGATCTTTGGTCTCGACCCGGACCAGATGAAAACAATGGGATCGCTTCTGGTAGACTCGTTGAGAATAATTCTGATCTAGTTCATGGCCTATTAGAAATAGAAAGCGTTCTAGCGGGAATCTCGCCGCGAGAAAAAGATTGCAGTCAGTTTGATAAGGATCCAGTGAGATTTCGGCCCCAACCAAGGAATCCCTCAGCTAGGATGCACCGTGCATTTGGTTCTATACTTGATCAGATAGTTCTCGACGCACCGCAGACGATCGACCTTCCCGGGGGGAAAAAATTCAACCCGAAGAAGATGTTATCCGAGTTCATAGTTTGGTCTCCTAGAATATGGTCCCCTTGGGGCTTTCTATTTGATTGGATCGAAAGGGCCAATGACAATGCAGTGGGATTTCCCTCTTGGTACAATGTAGTTTTGGCCGAGGAGATCCAGTTCGCTCGTTTTAACTATGACGAGGATTACCTTGCACAGAATGTTCCGGATTATGATAAAGATAAAGATAAAGATGAAGGTGAAAGTGAAGGTGCAGAGGATTCTGGTCCTAGTGAAAAGGATTTTCAAAAGAAGGAGAAGCCTATGTATTATAAGATTGAAGATACAAGTGACGATGGGTTTGAACCTTTTTCATATGACCCCTGGTTGGACGCGAGGAAAGCTGCTGAGTTTAACGAGGCGTTCTTGACGGTTATATACCACGCACGAGATAAACTTAGATCTGCCAAAGAACAAGTCTTTTTTCGAATGGGCCGATTCATTTGGGACCCTGGCAATCCACTCTGTGTCCTATCCGACGATCCGGCCCTTGCCTCTATGTTTTCACATCGAGAATTCTTTGCAAATGGAGATGAAGAGAAGTGGTATATTACTACTGAAATCAAATCTATAACTAAAAGCTGGCTTTTCGCTGAGACGCAAGAAAAGAGCTTCGAATGGTTGCTTCATCGCCGAAGATGGCTTATAAGAGCCAAGAGTTCATTATCTAAATCTAATGAATCGTTCCGTTCGAATACTCTATCCGAGAGTTATCAGTATTTATCAAATCTGTTCCTATCTAACGGAACACTATTGGATCAAATGCACAAGACATTGGTGAGAAAAAAATGGCTTTTCCCGGATGACATAAAAAAATTTTTCATGGAACAATATGCTACTGCTGAAACAC